ACCAGTATTCACAATCTTTACTTCTCTATTATATTGTTCAATACGTTCACGAATAATATTACTAATTTCGTCAGCTCGAAGGGTTACCATTAGTATCTCTTTTTTCTTTTTCGGAAACAAAGGGAAAAAATAATGCCTAAACTCTAAACTCAAGTAAAAGTAGAAGGGCTAATTAGTTATTTTTTCCATGGCCCCGAGGATGCCAATATTAGCACTGATGGTACGGAAATGTAATTCGTTATTCAAACAACTATTCAGAGTTCCCAGAGCTCCTTGTAAGGCTTGTTGGAAAACTCGTTGTCGAACCTGATTAATCGCTCTTTGTTGTTCAAAATGAAGCGTTTCATTTTTGTAATTTTCTAATCGTTCCAAACTATAAGAAGTAGCATTAATCAAATTTACTTTTTCTTGTTCTATCTCAGAATATCCATTCCTTCGATACTCATCTGCTTCTATTTCCACTTTCCGTAAGCGATCCCGAGCTTTTTCGAGTTGCTCAATGGCCCCCCTACGTAATTCTTCTGAATTTCGAATAGTACTCAAAATCCTCTGTTTTCGATTATCTAATAAATCATTTAATGAAAGTAGATTATCTTACCATTAATTTCACAACTTCCATAATCTCTTCCCGAACCAAACATGAATCTTTCGATTCATTTGGCTCTCACGCTCAATTATTTTATCTTATGGGCATTCCCATATCTTTTAATGTAATGAGCCTATCCTCTCTTTTCTGTTCATATTCAAAGATATCGAAACTAAAAGACCAGAATATTAGAAGGACTCTTCCGACCAAAGAAAAAATCTATAATTGTCAACAAAGTTGTTTCTTTCTTTTTTTTATTTCATATTTAATTTCAAATTTCTATTTCTAATTTATATATATTTTTCTTTTTTCTTCACTTCAAATCCAAAAAATTCCTCTTTTTTATACATAGGTCGTCGGTTCGGCATTGGATAATAAAGGGCAAGGTGCCCATTTTTCTAGTAAATGGTTCAAATCATTTTATCGATATGAGTGTTCTATATCGGATAAATTACCAACTATTCATTGTTCAAATAGTTCGGTACTAACGTAGTGGTAGAAAGAGTACCATGTTTTGCCTGGACTTCAAACAGTTTAGCTTTAACCATGTTAATAGTCTCGCATTATCGGTCGATAGAGAATCAGAGTTTATTTACCAATGAATCACGAAATGCTATGGTTCTTACATATGATTTATTAATTTATTCAGAAGTAATTCGCCGAGATCGTGCACTTTTTTCCTATTTATCCTATAAAAAAAAGAATATAAATTATAAATAAAGTGCAGCCGGTTGGATCCAACCTATTCTTGAAATATACAACTCGCACACACTCCCTTTCCAAAAAAAATCAATACACCGAGCACTACACTTAGATTTATTGGATTTGTTGCTAAAATATCGGTATTAAACCCGAAACTCCCGGCGGATGGCCAATGGCCCAAGGAAAGGAAAGAATCGGTTACATTTTTCATATGTGCTCCTCTTATAGATAGGACTAACAAAGAACAGAGTTCTTTTTGTATCACTTCGCTCGCCCCCCCTTTTTTGAAGTTTCCGATAAGTATCTTATTGGGTTAGGTCTTAGGTCTCATGTCAATTGCGAAATATCTCCCTTGTTGAATTCCTAAAATAAAAGTAAACAACTTTTCCATAGTAGACGGGAAGGAAAAAAGCGGGCAAATCCACTAATTCCTCATCCTCAAATCAGGCCTTCCCGGGGTATGGTATTGTCTCAACAAATACATAATTTAGGAGTAAAGTGTTGATATAATTCGCAGAAGTCAACGGCAACGAGTTAATAGAAAAAATATGTAACGTACTTTTTGATTTGAATTCTAGGATTCAATTAAACAAAAGGATTCGCAAATAAAAGCGCTAATGCCACGACCAGCCCATAAATTGTCAAAGCTTCCATAAAAGCTAGACTCAGCAATAAAGTACCTCGTATTTTACCTTCTGCTTCCGGTTGTCTTGCAATACCTTCTACGGCTTGGCCCGCAGCAGTACCTTGACCAACTCCGGGCCCAATAGAAGCAAGCCCTACGGCCAATCCAGCAGCAATAACGGAAGCGGCAGAAATAAGTGGATTCATGATAAGTTCCTCATACTAAAAAAAAAATAGTTAATGATACAAGTAACCAATGAATTATTACTTATTTGATCATTCAAATCTATCGAGTCGAAGTAACTAAAAACTTCGAATGAAAATAATAAATTAGATAGGGATAACCCTTATATAACTAGTATATATCTAATATCACATATACATTAGTTTCTTTCATAACGTAAACCACCCATATTTTATATGGAATCGGATTCTAGAATCTTTCTTCGAAAGATATACAGGGTCTGGGCAGACTTATAGACATTACCATATATCTACCATGACCCTCCAATCCATCTTTTTTTTTCACAATTTCGTAAGTCTATCTTTCCCCCTACAACTCTAATCGTATATACATACGTATTTGTATCTATTATGTTCCCCAACCAAGAACCGAGTAGATTATCTTGAACCGTGCATTTCCGGAATTGGGATAATCTAAAAAAAAAGACTATTTCGAAAGCTAATCAATGATGACCTTCCATGGATTCCCCTATATAAGCCGCGGCTAAAGTTGCAAAAATAAGAGCTTGAATACCACTTGTAAATAATCCAAGAAACATAACAGGTATAGGAACTACTAAAGGTACTAAAGAAACAAGAACAACAACTACTAATTCATCAGCCAATATATTCCCGAAAAGTCGAAAACTAAGAGATAGGGGTTTTGTGAAATCTTCTAGGATGTTAATTGGTAAAAGTATTGGGGTTGGTTGAATGTATTTCCCGAAATAACCTAATCCTTTTTTGGTAAGACCCGCATAAAAATATGCCACTGACGTCGGTAAAGCTAAAGCAACAGTAGTGTTTATATCATTCGTGGGGGCGGCTAACTCCCCATGAGGTAACTGTATGACTTTCCAAGGTAAAAGGGCACCTGACCAGTTAGAAACAAAAATAAATAGGAACATAGTTCCAATAAAGGGAACCCAGGGACCATATTCTTCTCCAATCTGAGTCTTGCTCAAGTCTCGAATAAATTCAAGAACATATTCGAAGAAATTTTGACCGTCGGTCGGAATGGTTTGTGGATTTCGAACGGCTATGATGACTGAACCTAATAAGATAGCAATTACGACCCAAGAAGTGATAAGTACTTGGGCATGAATTTGTAAACCTCCTATTTGCCAATATAAATGTTGGCCTACTTCTACACCTGATATATCATATAATCCTTTGAGCGTTTTAATGGAACATGGTATAACATTCATATTGTCCTCGGATATAAATCAACTTAAAAAAAGGAATTATTTTGATTCAACCATCTCTTTCTCAACTCATCTCTACTTTAATCATTAATCATATATTTAGGATATCAAGAAATCACATAAAAAAAAGATAAATATCCCCATTTTTTTTTAATCCAAGAAAAGAATAGTAACCAATTCAATAAATCTATGAAGTTCCCGACTAATTAACTAATCTTATTATTCTTAATCATAACATAATCATAATCAACAACTTCTTATATAGCTAGAACGACCCTTACAAATTGCGGATACTAATTTATTAAGAATCAATCGAATTGAAGCTATAGCGTCATCGTTGGCTGGAATCGAAATATCTGCGAGATCTGGGTCACAATTTGTATCAATTAAACAAATTGTTGGAATCCCCAAAATGATACATTCCCGAAGGGCCGTATATTCTTCTTGCTGATCGACGATGATTACAATATCGGGCAACCCCGTCATATATTTGATCCCACCCAGATATGTTTGCAAAGTAGATAATTTTCTCTTCAACATTGCAGCATCTCTTTTGGGGAGACCATCGAGTTTCCCCATCTTTTGTTCTGCTCTTAAATCCCTAAACTTATGCAGTCTCGTTTCTGTAGTAGACCAATTCGTTGACATACCACCAAGCCATTTTTTATTAACATAATGACATCGAGCCCTTATTGCAGCTGATGCTACTGAATCCGCTGCTTTATTTTTGGTACCAACTATTAAGAAATTTTTTCCCCCACTTGCTGCATCAAAAACTAAATCACAGGCTTCTGATAAAAAACGAGCAGTTCTAGTAAGATTTGTAATATGAATACCTTTACGCTTTGCAGAGATGTAAGGGGCCATTCTAGGATTCCATTTCTTAGTACCATGACCAAAATGAACTCCTGCTTCCATCATCTCTTCTAAATTGATGTTCCAATATCTTCTTGTCATTTTTTCCCGCACTTTCTCTTTTTTTTTGAACAAATAAAAAATTGTTCCGACGGAACCTTCTGCCGGGATTGACCGTTGATACACAGCCCCAACCATTCATTTTTATTATTAATATTTCATTTTATTTATTACCAAATCAATAAATAGAAAGTCAAAAGAAAGAATGAATCTACCCTTACCTTAGGAATTATGAAATCGCGTAAATGATTTTTCTGGTGTCTCATGGAAATTGTTTTGGACGCAAGAAAAAAAAAATTCTCTATGATGTAACAAAATATCTCTCATTTCCAACTCGAATAGATTTTTATTTTTGATTTCCAAATGAATGTTCTTGTCTTGCCTTGAGTGGCACACTAATTTTTTGAATCCGGTACCGACAGGGATAATCCCCCCCAGAACAACATTCTCTTTCAGGCCCTTCAACCAATCAATACGGCCTCGTAGAGCAGCTTTTGCTAAAACTCTAGCAGTTTCTTGAAAACTTGCTTCGGATATGAAACTTTGAGTATTCAGGGATGCCTTCGTTATTCCCAATAAGATTGCCCTATAACAGATTGCTTCGTCCAAAGCACGCCCTGCTCGTTCCGCTCGCAACAATCCGATTAATTCTCCAGGTAAAAAAACATTAGACATTCCATCTTCTGAAACCAACACCTTTGATGTTACTTGACGTACAATAATCTCTATATGTCTATTATGAATCTGCACCCCCTGGGATCGATAAACCTTTTGAATCTTATTAACCAAAGAGATACGACTTTGGGCTATGGTTAGCTCAGCTCCAATCAGGAATCCCCAGGGGATTCCAAGAATTTTTGGTATATGTTCGTTCCAACTTTCAACTCTCCTTTCAAGGTTCATCGATATTGAATCAACCGAACGCACTTCTAAGATTTGTTCCACTTTTGGAAGACCCTGTGTTATGTCACCAGATCGCGATTTTTCATATATAAATGTAACTAATGTATCTCCTTCATAAAGGGTTTCCCCATAATGTCCATGAACCGTTGCTCCTGGAGTAGCCAAATAGGGCTTAGCTGATCTTATAACTAAAGAGTCAATATCAATAATTAAAATTTGACCTGATTTTTTTATGTATGATCCATCTTGAAATAGACATATATTTTCACAAAGAAATTGCCCAAGGCTCATTATTGCGGATGTCTCTTCCCAAAAATCTATTTCGATAAAGTACCAATATAAATAGAGTGGAGTCAAAATGATGTCATCACCCGTATAAATCCTTTTATTTTCAAATATTATATAGCAATGAAATACTTGAAGTACTTGGAAAGTCTGTTTCAAATTGTCAAGTTTCAAATATTTATTTAACAAGATCTGATTATGAGTTATTAAATGAAAAGATGAATAAAAATTCACTATTTTAGGTACAATAGTACCTAAGGGGCCAAACCAATCCCTTATTGGGTTTACGGGGTCCAACCATGTTGTCACATCGTTGTTATATTTCAAACCGTTGACGTTGAATGAACTAACTCGAGAACAATTGAATGATGACAAAATTATCAAAGACTTACATTCCTTATTTTGATTCAACAACGTACCGATAGTTCCTTGATGTTGGGTAAATGATTGAATCTTCGCCTTGGAAAAAAAAGGATTGATATTGGTACGATCTAATCGATTATCGGGAATTAATCCCGAACCCGCCGTATCATACCTTTTTCCGGTATACGAAGTCGTAGACTTGACTAACTCAATTCTTATGAAATCGCGAATCAGATCATTTGCCCTTACCTCAACAAAGGAAGCATGAACCTCTTCTATAGAACCATTTTTTTCTTGGTCCCAGTTCAATACTAAGCAAGCCCGAACCAATTGAATACTTGTGTGATAAATTCCTCGAATTGACTTTCCATTTCCATAAAGGATATAATTGAAAACTCTAAGTTGGACATTGTCTTTTTCCTGCAAGAGATCCTGAGGGAAAAGTCTTGTTAAATTGATCCCATCAGCCATTTCATATGTGACTACGGGCCGAACCGAAACAAAATACTTTTTTTTGGTAGGTGTGATCCGTTGGACATAGATCCAATTTTTCCATTTTTTTGATTCCTTAGAATTTTTTTTTTTCGGTTCTGGTGGTATCAAAATGCCGCTGTGCCTGGATATCTTATCTGTCTCTCCAGGAAAATAAATATCTCCAGAAAAAATTTTCAGTTCAATACTTTTTTTTTTTCTCTCCACTCGGACTAATCCACCTACTCGACTTCTTGTATTTAAAGCGAGTCGTGTATCTACTCCAATGATACTATTGTTCCGTACCATTATGGACGAAGATCCGGGTAAGATATGCACTTCTTCGGGAATAAAAAAAAACCGATCCACTTTTATTTGGTATTTTGGACTAAATTCTTTTGCTCCTCGATACTCAATCAAATCTTCTTTTTTTACGATTGAATTCGCCTCTACGGTCCCATATTTAGTAATTCCCGAACTATTTCTTTTGTATCGGGGATCATCAAAATAAGCAAGAATACTATTTCTACGTAAAATACCATTTATGGGTATTTCAATCGAAATACCAAAACCGGGTATCGGTTCTTTCTCTCGTTCTTGATCATACCGTAATGGGATACGAAATTGATTTCTTCGCCTTTTCGACAAGAAATCAGAATTCTCTTGTAGAACCGAAGGATATATGAAATTCCAATGACCCTTGGATTTGATTCCATCAAGTCTTGAATAGTCAAGAATTTCCCTATCTTTTTGATCAGAAGTATCCAACAATTTATGTTTTACTCGATCATTAGTGATTGAGAGGTCAGAGATATATCTTTCTTCGACAGAAAAAGAATGAACATTCATTTGATCTTGATCCTTGTGGAGCGAAAAAGACACTATACTGGATCTGCATGGCCTTCCCGCTAATATCCACAAATGGCTTGTTTTTGGTAATAGATGAACATTACCATATGTATATTCAGGTGCATGGTAGACATCGGTACTCCAGTGCATTTCTCCCTCTGATTCAGAATAAATATGTTTTCGAACCCTCTCTTTAAAATGAAAAGTGGACGTTCCGGCACGAATCTCAGCAATCACTTGTTCTGCTTCTACATATTGATCATTTTGAACTAAAAGCAAACTTTTTGGTGGAATATTCACATTATGTATAATATCCCGACTCTCAATGGTTACATACAAGTCTATAGAACATAGAAAAGCAGGCTGCCCATGACG